GGAGGTTTGTGATGATTTTTAAAATTTTTCTATTAGGTAATCCATTATCATATTATCATATAATAATCAAGATTATCATATAATAATCTTGAAATTGCAATACAAACAAAAACTAGGAGGTTTGTGATGATTTTTAAAAGTAGGAGGTTTGTGATGATTTTTAAAATTTTTCTATTAGGTAATCCATTATCCTTATGCATGAAGATAATGAATTCCGTTGTTATAGTTGGACTTTATTATGGATTTATGACCACGTTGTTCCCCATAGGGCCCTCTTATCTCTTCCTTCTTCGAGCTTGGGTTATGGAAAAAGGAACCGAAAAGCGGATATCAGCAACAACCGGTTTTATTGTGGGACAGCTTATGATGTTTATATCAATCTATTATGCGCCTCTGCATTTAGCATTGGGTAAACCTCATACAATAACTGTCCTAGTTCTACCATATCTTTTATTTCATTTCTTCTGGAACAACCGGAACAACTGGAACAATAAGAAGCACTTTTTAGATTATGGATCTACTACTAGAAATAAAATACGTAATTTCAACATTCAATGTATATTTTTGAATAATTTTATTTTTCAATTATTCAACCATTTTTGTTTACCAAGCTCAACACTAGCCAGATTAGTCAACATTTATATGTTTCGATGCAACAACAAGATGTTATTTGTAACGAGTAGTTTTATTGGTTGGTTAATTGGTCACATTTTTTTTATTAAGTGGATTGAATTAGTTGTATTCTGGATACGGCAAAATCATTCCATTCAATCTAATAAGTATAAGTACCTTTTTTCAAAATTGAGAAATTCTCTGGGTCAAATCTTTAATATTCTCTTATTTATCACTTGTTTATACTATTTAGGCAGAATGCCTTTCCCTATTATTACTAAAAAACTCAAGGAAACCTCAGCAAAGAAGACGAGGGAACGCGAGGAAAATGAGGAAGAAAGCGACACAGAAACAACAGAAAAAGAAGATAAAAATCTTAAAAAACCGCTTGTCACTTTTCTTTTCGACTGTAAACGATGGAATCGTCCATTTCGATATATAAAAAATGATCGATTTGAAAATGTTGTACAAAATGAGATGTCACAATATTTTTTTTATACATGTCCAAGTGATGGAAAACAAAGAATATCTTTTACATATCCGCCGAGTTTAGCAACTTTTTCAGAAATGATAGAACGAAAGATATCTTTGTACACGACCGAAAAACTATCCCACGAGGATAATTATTGGGTTTATACTAATGAACAAAAAAAGCACACCTTGAGCAATGAATTAATAAATCGAATAAAAACTCTAGAAAAAAAAACAGGATCCCTTGTTCTAGATGTGCTAGAGAAAAGAATCAGATTATGCAATGATGAAAATGAAAAGGAATGCTTGCCTAAAAAGTACGATCCTTTTTTAAACGGACCATATCGCGGAAGAATCAAAAATTTAGATTCACGTTCAATCAGGAATGATCGTTCAATCAGGAATGATTTAATAACTTCTACAGATGCAGAGGAGTCCATAGAAATAGTCTGGATAAATAAAATTCACGGCCTACTTCCTAATGACTCAAAAAAAGCAGAAGAAAAAAGAATTGATTCAGAAAACCAAGCAAAATGTTTGCAATTGATATTCGATGTAGTTACAACTGATCACAATGATCAAACAATTAGAAATAAAAATAATCAATTTTTTGTTCCTGAACCTGAACCTGAAATAGAAAAAATCAGAAAAGAGGTTCCTCGATGGTCATACAAATTGACCGACGATTTAGAAGCACAAGAGGACGAAAATGAAGAAGAATCAAAGGCAGAGCATGAAATTCGTTCAAGAAAAGCCAAACGTGTTGTAATTTATACTGATAAGGAAGGAATTATCGATATTATTAGTGATACTACTAGTGATAATGATAAGGAAGGAATTATCGATATTATTAGTGATACTACTAGTGATAATGATAAGGAAGGAATTATCGATATTATTAGTGATACTACTAGTGATAATGATAAGGAAGGAATTATCGATATTATTAGTGATACTACTAGTGATAATGATAAGGAAGGAATTATCGATATTATTAGTGATACTACTAGTGATAATGATAATGATAATGATAAGGAAGGAATTATCGATATTATTAGTGATACTACTAGTGATAATGATAATGATAATGATAAGGAAGGAATTATCGATATTATTAGTGATACTACTAGTGATAATGATAATGATAATGATAAGGAAGGAATTATCGATATTATTAGTGATACTACTAGTGATAATGATAAGGAAGGAATTATCGATATTATTAGTGATACTACTAGTGATAATGATAATGATAATGATAATGATAATGATAATGATAATGATAATAATGAACCAGAAGAGATGGCTTTGATACGTTACTCACAACAATCGGATTTTCGTCGGGATCTAATCAAAGGATCCATGCGTGCTCAAAGACGTAAAACAGTTACTTGGGAAATGTTTCAAACAAATGCGCATTCGCCACTTTTTTTGGATCAAATAGACAAAACATTTTTTCTCTCTTTTTACATCTCCGAAATGATGAATCTCATTTTTAGGGATTGGGTGGATAGAGAATCGGAATTTCAAATTATTGATTCTGATTCTAAGGAGGAGAAGAAAAACAAGAAAGAAAAAGAGAAAGAAAGAGAGGAAAAAGAACGTATAGCAATATCAGAATCTTGGGATAGCATTATATTTGCTCAAGTAATAAGAGGTTCGATGTTAGTAACCCAATCGATTCTTAGAAAATACATTATACTGCCTTCGTTGATAATAGCTAAAAATGTCGGCCGTATGTTATTATTCCAATTCCCCGAGTGGTACGAGGATTTGAGAGATTGGGATAGAGAAATGCATGTTAAATGCACCTATAATGGTGTTCCATTATCAGAAACAGAATTTCCACAAAATTGGTTAAAGGATGGTATTCAGATAAAAATTCTATTTCCTTTCCGTCTGAAACCTTGGCGAAAATTTAAAGTACGATCCCATCATAGGGATACAATGAAAAAAGGGGGGAAAAAGAAAAAGGACCATTTTTCTTTTTTAACAGTCTGGGGAAGAGAAGCGGAACTCCCTTTCGGTTCTCCTCGAAAACAACCTTCTTTTTTTGAACCTATTTTTAAAGAGTTAGAAAACAAAATGAGAAAAGTGGAAAAAACAATTTCTCTTTCTATAGTTGTAAGAGTTTCTAAAAAAATGATAAAATGGTTTTTAAGGATTTCAAAAGAAAAAAAAAAAAGGGTTCACGAAAAAGTTCTAGTTATAAAACGAATAATGAAAGAACTTGAAAAAAGAAACCCAATTTTTTTATTTGGATTTGGAAAAGTAAAAATAGGTGAATCGGACGAAAATGGAAAAGATTCTATAATCAGTAATAAGATTACCGACGAATCAACCATTCGAATTCGATCCACGAATTGGACAAAACGTTCACTTATAGAAAAAAAAATAAAAGGTCTTACTGATAGGACAACCACAATCAGGAATCAAATAGAACAAATCACAAAAGACAAGAAAAAAATAATGCTAACTCCAGATATAAGTATTAGCCCTAACAAGACAAATTCTGCTGATAAAAATGCAGAATTGCAAAAACATAATATTTGGCAAATATTCAAAAGAAAGAGTACCCGATTAATACGTAAATTATACTACTTTCTCAAATATTTCATTGAAAAAATATACAGCGGTATCCTTCTATGTACCATTAACATTCTTAGGACCAATGCACAACTTTTTCTTGAATCAACAAAAAAAATAATCAATAAATTCTTTTACTACGGTGAAGAAACAAATCAAAAAGAGATTGATCAAACAAATAAAAAAAATGCAATTCATTGTATTTCGACAATGAAAAAGTCGATTTCTAATAATAATAATAAGAATTCAAATAAGAATTCAAACATTTATTATGACTTATCCTTTTTGTCACAAGCATATGTATTTTATACATTATTACAAGTTCAAGTTAATAACAAAGATTATTTGAAATCTGTACTTCAATATCAAGGAATCCATCTTTTTCTTAAAGATAGAGATAGAATCAAAGATTTTTGTGGGACACGAGGCCTATTTGATTCCAAACCAAAGCATAAGAAAGCTTATAAATCTGGAATGAATAAATGGAAAAACTGGTTAAAGAATCATTATCAATACAATTTATCTCAATCTCAATGGTCTCGATTAGTACCACAAAAATGGAGAAATAGAGTCAATAAACGTCGTACAACTCAAAAAAAAAACTCAGTAATATTTGATTCATATAAAAAAAAAAAATTAATTCATTACGTGAAACAAAAAATAGACTCGACAGGACAAAAAGAAAAATTAAAAAAAAACTACAAATATGATCTTCTAGCACATAAATATGTGAATTATGAGAATGGAGGGGACGCATATATTTATGCATCGCCATCACAAGTAAACAGAGACAAAAAAATTCCATATACATATAATTTCAATACACAGAAACCCGAATCATTTTATGTACTATTAGATATAGATATTAGTGATTATCTAGGAAAAGAATCTAGAGAAAAAAATCTAGATAGAAAATACTTTGATTGTAGAATTCCCCGGTTTTGTTTTAGAAAAAATATCGATATCGATATCGATATTGATATTGAGGCCTGGACTAAAATAAATAGCGATATTGATGCCTGGACGAATATGCATATTGGTACCAAGATTAATAAAAATACTAAAGCTGGAATTAATAATTATCAAAAAATTTATAACAAAAATATTTATCCTCTGAAGATTTATGAAAAAACAAAACTATTTAATAATAATAAAAGAGAAAAACTTTTTGATTGGATGGGAATGAATAAAAAAAGGCGATATCGCCCTATATCAAATCTGGAATCTTGGTTCTTCTCAGAATTTGGACTACTTTATGATGCATATAAGCTTAAACCATGGATTATACCAATTCAATTTCTTTTTTTAAACATTCATGGAGATAAGAATATTAGTCAAAATGAGAACATCAACGGAAATCAAAAAGGGGATCTTAATCAAAAAGGGGATCTTAATCAAAAAGGGGATCTTAATCAAAAAAGGGATCTTAATCAAAAAAGGGATCTTAATCAAAAAAGGGATCTTAATCAAAAAAGGGATCTTAATCAAAAAGGGGATCTTAATCAAAAAAGGGATCTTAATCAAAAAAGGGATCTTAATCAAAAAAGGGATCTTAATCAAAAAAGGAATCTTAATCTACGATCTAATAAAGAAGAATATTTTAAAAAAGAATATTTTGAATTAGAAAATCGGAACCAACAAGAAAAAAAACAAAATCAAAGAGATTTTGGATTAGATATACAACAAGATACACAAAAACAAAAGAAAAAAGAAGATGTTGAAAAAAATGACACAGAATCAACCAGTGGAAAGAAAAAAAAATTCAAGAGTAAGAAGGAAGCAGAACTAGATTTAGTCCTGAAAAAATTTTTAGTTTCTCAATTAAAATGGAATGGTAATTGGAATCAACGAATGTTCGACAATATCAAGGTATATTGTTTACTACTTAGACTTACAAATATGACTAAAAGGGCTATATACTCAATTCGAATAGGAGAGATGTGTCTAGATGTAATGTCGATTAAAAAAGATATATCTCTTTTTGAATTGATGAAAAAGGGAATATTTTGCATTGAACCGGTTCGTCTCCCTAAAGACCCTAAAAAAAGGAATGCAGAATTTATTATATATCAAACTATAGGTATTTCATTGATCAATAAGAGTAAACAACAAACTGAAACTGATAAAAGATATATAAAAGAAAAATCTCTTGATGAGAGTCCTTTTGAGAAATCCATTTCACAACATAGCACTATGCTTGTGAGTGAAGATAAAAATAATTATGATTTATTGGTTCCTGAAAATATTCTATCTACTAGACGTCGTAGAGAGTTGAGAATCCTAATTTGTTTCAATTCCTGGAAGAGGAATGTTGTAGATGTAGATAGAAATCTAATATTTTTCAATGAAAACAACATAAGAAACTGTGGACAGTTTTTGAAAAAGGACAAGCATTTTAACACAAATGCAAATAAAAACAAATTAATTAAATTAAAATTATTTCTTTGGCCCAATTATCGATTAGAAGATTTAGCTTGTATGAATCGGTATTGGTTTGATACCAATAATGGTAGTCGTTTCAGTATGTTAAGAATACGGATGTATCCACAATACACTTCAGAATTAATTGATAATATATTTAAATACAAAATACACAAAAAATAAAATAAAAAATAATGGTAAATGTAAATAAAATAATGGTAAATGTGAATATAGTAAATATATACTTTAACTTAAATATATACTTAATCAAAATATATGATTAAAAAATATAAAAAATATATATATATAATAATATATATATATAAATAATATATTTATATTATATTATAATAACTAAATAACTTATATATACTTAAAACTTATATATACTTAATAACTTATATATATATATATAACTTAATAACTTATATATATATATATACTTAATAACTTATATATATATATATAATTCTTATATATATATATAATTTAATATTTTAATTTGATATTTTATTTTAATATAATTTATTAATATTATGTTATTATGTTACGTAATATATTATGTCATAGTCATATATATAATCATGTGTAGTGTGTAGTGCGTGAGCGAGACATTTGATATACGAAGGCCGAAAGATATACATATATGTTGTGTTATATTATGATACATGATACTGAATTTAATGGCTTATCAACTAAATCTAGAAATGAATCGGCAAAATCTTCTTAGGTACAATACATACGATACAAAGAAATCATTCCCTTTGGTGAGTGCAGAAATATATTACACCTTTCTATCCAAATCAAATTTTAATTATTTATTTATTAATTTGATTTGGATAGAAAAAATAGTATCGTATATACAAGAGTAAGAGGAAACCATTTTTGTGTCTACCAAAAAATGACCAACATTATTATTTCTGATCAGTAAAATTAAAAAAAAAAAAATGGAACTTGTATCGTATATACAAGAGTAAGAGGAAACCATTTTTGTGTCTACCAAAAAATGACCAACATTATTATTTCTGATCAGTAAAATTAAAAAAAAAAAAATGGAACTTAAATAAAATAAAAATAAAATAAAAAGATTAATAAAAAAAATAAATAAAAAAAGAGATAAGACGAGATTCGCCCTCCACCTACTAAATATTTAATTACTTCGCCCGCAAAGAAACTTATAACCCCAACACTGTTTGTAATTCCATCAATTATGTGTCTATCAAAAAAATGAGTTAGTTTAGCTAATCCTCTTATACTCCGGATTACAACCCTTGTGTAGAAAAAATCTATATAACCACGATTATACGACCAGTTGTATATAACATTTACTATTTGGTCCAAAAAAGCTCTTTTAGGACCTATTTTAACAAATGAATTGATTAAGTCAAAATTTGTGAAAGATGAATAAGCAGACCCATAAAAAATGGATGCTACAAATATTCCGAAAAAAGCTATACTTACTGAAAAAAATACATTTGTCAAAAATTCATACCAGTCTACGAAATGGTCCGAATCCAAATTTGGATGTAAAAGATTTTTCGATGGAGCCAACCATTTCGATAATAGATCAAAATAGATTTCCCCTTGACCAAAAGCAATTCCTATGAATCCAACAAACAGAGTAAATACTACCAATATAAGCAAAGGAAATAACATAGTATTGTCCGATTCGTGGGGATACATAGAAGTATATTTTTTCAAAAAACGAGTAGTAAAGTATCGCATCTGATTTATTACATTCCCATCAAATTGATATGTATTTTTAGGAAAAAAATAAACGCTTTCATTATTATTCATTGTCGTTGAGAAAAGTAAATTTATGTTGATCATCTTAGGTACTTCTTTTCCCCATAAAGATATTGAATAAAATGAGTTATTCTTAGTTCCACTATAATTTTGAAAATTAACATGTAAGTACTCTTCAAAGGTAAGCAAATACACCCGAAACATATAAAATGCGGTAAGTCCTGCTGTAAAATAAGCTATTACTGCAAAAATGGGCGAATACAACCAACTTTCACTAAGAATTTCATCTTTGGACCAAAAACAAGCAAGAGGTGGAATACCACAAAGAGAAAGTGTACCTAATAAAAACGTAGTTCTTGTAATTGGAACATATCTTGTTAAACCGCCCATAAGAACCATATTCTGACTTTTATCGGGTGAATATCCAACAAGTGGTTCCATTGAATGAATAATAGATCCGGATCCCAAAAACAATAATGCTTTAGAATAGGCATGAGTGATCAAATGAAATAAAGCAGCTCGATAAGAACCTAGCCCTAGGGCTAACATAATATAACCCAATTGAGACATTGTAGAATAGGCTAAACTTCTTTTAATATCTCTTTGAGCAAGAGCAAAAGTAGCTCCTAATAATAGTGTTATTACACCTATCAAAGAAATGATATTCATTATGTAAGGTATGCTTGCGAAAAGAGGAAGAAGCCGAGCCACAAGAAAAATTCCCGCCGCTACCATAGTAGCAGCATGTATAAGAGCCGAAATAGGAGTGGGTCCCTCCATGGCATCAGGTAACCATATGTGAAGAGGAAATTGTGCGGATTTAGCAACTGCACCAAGGAATAATAGGAAGGCACACAGAGTAGCAAATAAAGAATTAACCCCATTACTATAAATCAACTTATTAAATGTTTCGAACAAATCCCGAAATTCAAAACTTCCCGTTATCCAATAAAAACCTAGGATTCCAAATAACAAACCAAAATCCCCTACACGATTGGTTACAAAAGCTTTTTGGCAAGCGCTTGCTGCAATTGGTCGTGTAAACCAAAAACCTATCAATAAATACGAACACATTCCTACCAATTCCCAAAAAATATAAATTTGTATCAAATTTGAACTAGTAACTAATCCCAACATTGAAGCATTGAAAAAACCCATATAAGCAAAAAATCTCAAATATCCTTGATCATGAGACATATAATTGTCACTATAAATAAGAACCAAAATTCCAACAGTAGTGATTAATATTAACATTATAGAAGTAAGCGGATCAATAAAGTATCCGAACTCCAAGGAAAAATCATTATTGATGGTCCAAGACCATAGATATTGATAAATAGGACTTCCGTTTATTTGTTGAATAGAAAAATTGACCGAAAAAACCATAGCTATGCTTAGCAGTAAAATACTAGGAAAAGCCCACATACGACGAATATCTTTTGTTGCCGTTGGAACAAGTAGAAGTCCAAATCCTATTGACATAGTAACAGGGAGTGGAAGAAAAGGTATTATCCATGCATATTGATATGTATGTTCCATAAGAAAGCAATTTAAATTTTTTTTTTTTTTTTTTCTTATTAATTTAATTGTAATTGTTTCCGATTCACCAACTCTTATCTATTTCTATTTCGGAAAGAACAAGAATAAAAGAAATCAGCAAAAAAAATTATGAAAAACTCAAAGAATTTAATTCTTAATTGATCTGATTTTTCCCATATATTATTAAATAATTCAAAAAGCTCCAATTCGTTTGATCAAATGATATGATCAAATGACTAGGTAAAAAAAGCGATTACCCGGTTATTCACTAAAAAAAGATAAATTTTTATTAAATTTAAATTAAGATCCAAAAAATATAAAATTTTTAATTATTCTACCGTTTTGGTGATTTATAACCATATAGTATATAGTATAGTAAAAAAAGTTCCACCAACACAAAATAAAGCACTTGGTTCAGATATGGACCTAGTATCTGCTAATATAATAACAGAATTCAATAAAAAGGAACTTTATTATATATTATAGTTACTTTATTATCTATTATAGTTAAAATTATAGTTAAAATAATTAAAGTAATTATCTAATTCACCGTGGAACTGCTTGATTTAATTCCAATTCAATAGGAAAACTTATGCTTATTGTAAATGGAATCCTACAATATTTCTTATTTGGCATAGAACTGAAATAGTGAAATAGGATATTACTAGATATTATTAAATAGATATTATTAAAATTAATAGATATTATTAAAATTAATTACTTTTACTTGGTGATGTCCCGTTTGTTTAATATAGTAGTTTTATATTTATATTATGAATAGGCACTCCGAAATTGATCAATTAAAAAAGTGAAATCATTTTTAATTATATAAGGAGATGGGGAAAGAGGCTTACTACTTTTTATTTATTAATTTATTAAATAAATGTATTATAAAAATAACAGACTAAAATCAAATATGAGTTAGTCGGAAACTTTTTTGTTCTTTTTGAGTGGCAATCAACTTCTTTTTAGTGATATTAGTGATAATTGATACCGTAAACACAGATTCAGATGGGACTATAAAATAAACAATCAATCAATACTAGCCCTTTCTTGATTTGAAGATTGTATTTGTACGTAATTTGTACGTAATAGAGATACGAAAAAAAAAAAGCATAAAATAAACTAAAATAAGAAAAGATTTTTATCAAAAGAAATTTTCTTTTCTAGTACAAAGACTGCATGGGATGTGCACAAAACAAATCAATAATCTATTTTTTGTTTGTTAGGTAAGAAACTCTTTTTTTATGTTATACAAAATTTTTATCTATGTAATAAGTTAAGTAAAGTATAGATAATAAATAATGAAAAAGGACCGACCCCTTTTTGAACAATACATGTCTTTCACATCCAATGAAAAAATGACTAATTCTTTATTTTTGAATGGCAGTTCCAAAAAAACGTACTTCTATGTCAAAAAAACGTATTCGTAAAAGTATTTGGAAGAAAAAAGGATATTTGGTTGCGCTAAAGGCTTTTTCTTTAGCTAAATCAGTATCCACGGGATATTCAAAAAGTTTTTTTGTGTGACAAACAAGTAATAAGGCTTTGGACTAATCTGAATTGACATAGTTCAAATAATTAATAATTAAAGCTTTTATTTATTTTATAAAATGAATGGAATGGGTCGCATTAAATTAATTTGTGTTTTGTTTTAAATTCTTCAATATGAGCTTCTTCAATATGAGCTAGAACTAACTGTTGTGATATGTAGAAGAAGATTTTCTCTGTTTATTATAATTAGGCTGGCTTTAACTATTATTATTTTTCTATTTTTTCTTTTAATTTAAATTAAAAGAAAAAATAGAAAAATAATATACGAAGTTTCGTTTTTTTTTTTCATTATACTATAATTTAATATAATTTAATTTCTCGAAATAGAGATTGCAACTCTTTTTTGTTATATGTCTAGTCCAATACCTAATTGATTTGTTTGGTAAATCCTCCCATATATGTTATACACAATAAGGAATACAATTAGTAATACAATTTAATGATACCGAGTTACGTAATTTGTAAATAAAAAAAATAATAATTAATTTCAATTTAAACAATACAATATTACATTAAATCCTTGAGTCTCGACGATTCAAGATGAATGAGCTATTATTATTTCAAGCAAGCCGCCATGGTGAAATCGGTAGACACGCTGCTCTTAGGAAGCAGTGCTAGAGCATCTCGGTTCGAGTCCGAGTGGCGGCATCCTCTAAAAATAACATTATAAATCCTATAATTTATTTAATTCCAGATTTTAATTCTGTATGTATGTATGTAATTGGACTCCTTCTTTTATGATATTTGTAACTTTAGAACATATATTAAATCATATCTCTTTTTCGATCATTTCAATTGTAATTACGATTTATTTGATGACCTTTTTCGTCCACGAAATCGTGGGATTATGTAATTCGTCGGAAAAGGGGATGATAGCTACTTTTTTGTCGATAACAGGATTATTAGTTATTCGTTGGATTTATTCGGGACATTTCCCATTAAGTAATTTATATGAATCATTAATGTTCCTTTCGTGGAGTTTCGCTATAATTCATATGATTCCATATTTTAGGAATCATAAAAATAAAAACGATTTAAGCGCAATAACCACACCAAGTGCTATTTTTACTCAAGGCTTCGCTACTTCGGGTCTTTCAACTGAAATGCATCAATCCACAATATTAGTACCTGCTCTACGGTCCCATTGGTTAATGATGCATGTAAGTATGATGTTATTGAGTTATGCAGCTCTCTTAGTTGGATCCTTATTTTCAATTGCTCTTCTAGTCATTACATTTCGAAAAAATATCGAAAGTTTTGGTAAAAACAAGAATTTTTTAATTAGGTCATTTTTCTTTAGTGAGATCGAATGCTTGAATGAAAACAGAAATATTTTACAAAATACTTATTTTTCTTCTTTTAAAAATTATTACAAATATCAATTGGTACAAAGATTGGATTATTGGAGTTCTCGTGTCATTAGTCTAGGGTTTACTTTTTTAACTATGGGTATTCTCTCTGGAGCAGTATGGGCTAATGAAGCATGGGGATCCTATTGGAATTGGGACCCTAAAGAAACTTGGGCATTTATTACTTGGACCATATACGCGATTTATTTACATACTAGAACAACCAAAAGTTGGCAAGGTACGAATTCGGCAATTGTGGCTTCTATAGGATTTCTGATAATTTGGATATGCTATTTTGGGGTTAATCTATTAGGAATAGGACTGCATAGTTATGGTTCATTCATATTAACTTAGATACTAATTTATTAATTTAGATACTAATTTAGTTTAGCATCTAATTGAATAAACTTATTGAAGAATAAATAAAAAAAATCGTCCCACAGATAAAGAAAAAGAAAGTTTGTGTAAGTTTTTTTGAGAACCGTTTTACTTCAAAAAGTAATCAAAAAGTAAAACGGTTCTCAAAAAAACTTGAGATGTAATGCATCCCATTACAATTCCAATTCACTTCCCATAATGATAATTTTCTGTTTTATTCATGAAGACTATCTATCGTAATAATTAGATAGAATAGCTTGTACCTTGTCAACTGATAATGAAATAACCAAATCGGGATAAATACCAATCGCTATTACAGGTAAAAAGATACAGATCGAAACAAATAGTTCTCGTGGTCCAGAATCTACAAAAAAAAAGTTTGGAAGATTGAATAACTTGTATCCATAGAACATCTGGCGTGACATGGATAATGAATAAATAGGAGTTAATATCATCCCAATTGCCATTACAAAAGTAATTAGTATTTTTGGTATTAAAAGATATTTTGGACTGGTAATTATTCCAAAAAATACTACTAATTCCGCAACAAAACCACTCATTCCGGGCAATGCAAGAGAAGCCATTGAGAAACTACTAAACATAGTAAAGATTTTTGGCATTGGAATAGATATCCCTCCCATTTCGTCAAGATAAACAAGACGTATTCTATCACAACTTGTTCCCCCCAAGAAAAAAAGGGCAGCACCAATAAATCCATGAGAGAGTAATTGTAAAATAGCTCCATTAAGTCCTGTGTTGGTTATTGAACCAATTCCTATAATTGTGAAACCCATGTGAGATATGGAAGAATAGGCTATTCTCTTTTTAAAATTGCGTTGACCGAGAGAGGCTGAAGCAGCATAAATTATTTGTATTGTTCCCACTATTACCAACCATGGGGAAAATATGGAATGAGCATGGGATAAAAATTCCATATTGATCCGAATCAATCCATATGCTCCCATTTTTAATAAGATTCCGGCTAGAAGCATACATGTACTGTAATGTGCTTCCCCATGGGTATCTGGTAACCATGTATGTAGGGGTATAATCGGCGACTTGACAGCATAAGCAATAAGAAAACCAAAATATAATATTATTTCCAATGCTACAGGATACGATTGATTAGCTAATGTTTCAAAATTTAATGTTGGTCCATTGGAACCATATAAACCCATACCTAGAACTCCTATTAAAAGAAAAATGGAACCCCCGGCAGTGTATAAAATAAACTTTGTAGCCGAGTACAGACGTTTTTTCCCCCCCCACGTGAATAAAAGTAAATAAACAGGAATTAATTCTAACTCCCACATGATAAAAAAAAGTAAAAGGTCTCGAGAAGAAAATGATCCTATTTGACCACTGTACATTGCTAACATCAGAAAATGAAACAATCGCGAATCTCGAGTAACTGGCCAAGCCGCTAAAGTAGCTAAAGTAGTGATAAATCCTGTCAATAAAATAGGTCCTATTGAAAGTCCATCGATTCCCAGTCTCCAGTGAAAATCAAAAATATTTATCCATTTAAAATCCTCTTCTAATTGGATTAACGGATCGTCCAATTGAAAATGATAACAGAATGCATAGGTCGTTATAAGAAGTTCCAATAAACATATACCCATAGTATACCATCGAACTACCTTATTTCCCCTATGCGGGAGAAAAAAAATGGAAGAGCCCGCGAATATAGGAAAAACAACAATTATTGTTAACCAAGGAAAATAACTCGTGGTAAAGACAAGATACGCTTTGACCACAAAAACCCGTACTCAGAATTAAATAAAAAATTATTTTATTAATATTGAGTACGGGGAGTACGGGTTTTTGTCAGTAAAGAGAAATCAAATGATTCAAGTGGATTTTTTTATAACGTATCAATAAGCTAGGGCCATACTGCGAGTTGTCTCATGCCATAAATAAACACGGACACTCAAAAAATCTGTTGGACAGGCGGATTCACATCTCTTACAACCTACACAGTCCTCGGTTCTTGGAGCGGAAGCAATTTGCTTAGCTTTACATCCTGGCCAAGGTATCATTTCCAAAACATCCGTAGGGCAGGCCCGTACACATTGAGTACACCCTATACATGTATCATAAATCTTTACTGAATGTGACATTGGATTTATAAGCTTCAGTTTTGAACATAAAAATTTTCGATCTGGTTCTGGTAAAATCAATAATAAATAAATCCATATATTGTAGACACCAGACGAATCAGTGGTTTATCAGAATTTTTTTAGAATCTATATACTTCTAGATCTGTTCATGAGAAGAGGGCCAAGAGACTTTGATTTCTATTTCACCAAACATAATGATATGAATTGTCCCTATTACATGCTAATACTAACTAGTACTAATAAAATAAAACTATAAAAACCGGCGAATATAACTGATAAAATAAAAAATATTAATATTAATTATGTTAGTACTATGTTAGTACTAATTTTATAATAAACTATTTTATAATAAACTATAAAATTATGAACTAGAACTATATAATATTAACTATATAATATTATATATGAACTATAAACTATATAACATTATAAAACATTATAAAAATATAATAAAAATATAATATTATAAAACTATATAATATTATATATTAATATTATATATAATATTATGTTTGTTATTAGTTATTATTTTATATTATGTTTGTTATTAGTTATTATTATATTATGTATTATGTTATTTATATTATATATATAATATAATTATAATATATAATTATTATAATTATAGATTAGATTAGGTAAAGCTTCGTGATAAGGCATATCCAATATTTTATTTATTTTTTTTTTCATTTCAAATTCAGTTAAGTTAAGTTAGTATATATATATATTATTTGCTATTCAGTATTCAGTCAGTTTAAAATATTATTCATTATTCAGTTTATTTATTATCTATGATTATATCATACTTTATTATTATATCATACTTAGTAATATTACACATACATATTATCATATTATATAATTATACATGATAAATATATGGTTTGTTTCTATATATGCATTTTTTATTATCTTGGCATATATAATTAGTATATGGTATGTGTTTCAATGTATATGTTTCAATTTTATTTATTTTATTCTATTATTATTTTATTCTATTTTTTATTCTATTATTATTATTCTATTATTAATATTAATAATATTAAATTATATTTATATATGAATATGATTTTTATAATTATTTATTACAATTTAATTATATCATTAGGGCTATTTATTCAACAAATTTGATTGATTAATACGCGTTGATTTTCTGTTACGATAGATCGACGAAACAATAGCTAGACCAATAGCGGCTTCCGCCGCTGCAATAGCTATAACAAAGATCGAAAAAATGTCTCCTTTTAATTGTCGATTATCAAATAAATCAGAAAATGTGACAAGATTTATATTAACCGAATTTAGTATAAGTTCAAGACACATAAGTGCTCTAACCATGCTTCGACTTGTGATTAGTCCATAAATACCGATAGAAAACAAATATGCACTCAAAAAAAGTACATGCTCAAACATCATTGACAAACTCCTTATCAATCTCAATTGATTTCAACAAACAATTCAACTGCTTTAAGTTTTTTCTAAACTAAAATAATAATTTTCAGAAAGTCAGAATTCCAGGACAAAATCTAGGACAAAAGAAAGCGTTCACGATAGAAAAGATAGAAAGGGTCAAATACCTTAGAATACTTTTTATATGTGGATCTCTTAGATTAATATCATTCATATATATATGAACTATAAATATCAAAATATATTTTAAGGGAAATAAATGTCCTAACAATAACACATGACAAAAAGGCCTATTTTGAGGAGTGTTAATCTTAAGTATTTTATTAATACTAAGTATTTAGTATTTATAAGTATTTAGTATTTATAAGTATTTAGTAATTAAGTAAGTATTTAGTAATTAAGTAATTATTAATTAAATAATACTAATTTACTAATTAAATAATACTAAATAATACTAATACTAATTAAATAATACTAATTAAGTATTTATTAATTATATAATACTTAATACTATAATCATTTTTTTTATTGACGAGCCATAGTAATTGCACCTATCAAGGCAACTAAAAGAATTATAGAAATGAGTTCAAATGGAAGAAAAAAATCTGTTGATAAATGAATCCCAATTTTTTGAACATTACTTATAAGGTCCTGCTCTATAATGTGGTTTGATTTTGTAGTCCAAATAATCCCATACCATGATGTATCTGGGATAGTAGTAATTAGTGAAAAAAGAATACTTGTACAAACCAGCGAAGTAATCCCATCTCCCACGGTCCAAAGAAAGAAATCGTTGGAATATTCTGAACCCTTCATAAACATCACAGCAAATATGATTAAGACATTTATAGCTCCCACATAAATAAGGAGCTGTGCAGCAGCTACAAAATAGGAGTTCAATAGAATATAGAATAAGGATACACAAACAAGAACCAATCCCAAAGAAAAGGCAGAATAAATTGGATTCGTAAATAAAACTACTCCTAGGCCTCCTAATATAAGAGTTGATCCCAGAAATACTACAAGAATATCATGTATTGGTCCAGTTAAATCCATTATGTATAATGTATAAAATATAAATAAGTTGAAACTTTTTATGACCCTTTTGAATAATCCAGTAAAAAAAGTTACCCTTTTTTTCTTCTTGTATATGCTATATCCCTAATTGAATTAAATCTTAATGTAGTGTGAATTCATGTAGTGGATTAATGTAATTATATTTATATTATTATATTATATCAAAATATTATATCAAAGTATCAAAGATCTTACTAATTTGTAACTGTCCTTGAATGAAGGGGTTTATCCTTGTCTATTTTGTTGATTTGAGTTGAATTCATAACTGTTTGAATTGTGTAATCTTCAATTATTGATATTGGTAACCGACCCAATGCAATTTGATTATAATTCAATTCGTGGCGATCATAAGCAGAAAGTTCATATTCTTCAGTCATTGATAAACAGTTTGTTGGACAATACTCAACACAGTTACCACAAAATATACAGACCCCAAAATCAATACTATAATTAAGCAATTGTTTCTTTTTAATATCTGCTTCCAATCTCCAATCTACAACGGGTAGATCTATAGGGCATACACGAACACATACTTCACAAGCAATACATTTATCGAATTCAAAATGGATTCGACCCCGGAAACGCTCCGATGTTATTGATTTTTCATAAGGATATTGAATAGTTACGGGTAAACGATTTGCATGGGATAAGGTAATTATAAAACCTTGACCAATATACCTTGCAGCTCGTACTGTTTGTTGACCATAATTCATGAATCCAGTCAGCATAGGAAACATATCGTATATATCAATGAAATAAAGAAATTCAAATTTCTTTCTCTTGTTTGATTGAAGAGGTTATGAATCTAGAATAGCGTTATTGTATTCTGTTATTTATAGTGAAACAAGTTGGAAAGAAGTTGTCAATAATAGATTACCTAGAGAAATAGGTAAAAGAAATTTCCATCCAAGATTTAATAGTTGGTCCATTCTCATCCTAGGCAAAGTCCATCTTGTTGTGATAGGAATAAACAGGAACAAATAGACTTTAGCTAATGTAATGAAGATACCAATTGTCATTCCAAAGATCCCCCCTATTTTATTTATTCCAAAAAATTCAGGAATAAATAGGTACGGAAGAGATAAATTCCACCCCCCTAAGTAAAGAACTGTTACAAATAATGAAGAAACTAATAAATTTAGATAAGAAGCGACGTAAAACAAACCATATTTGATACCTGAATATTCGGTTTGATAACCTGCTACTAATTCCTCCTCTGCTTCTGGTAAATCAAAAGGTAATCTCTCACATTCTGCTAGAGAAGAAATTAAAAAAACGAAAAATCCTATAGGCTGACGCCAGAGATTCCACCCCCAAAAACCATATTTTGACTGTGCCTCAACTATATCAACTGTACTTGAACTATTAGATAATTATAGTCGGCGATAACATCACAGTTTCCGTCGCTATTCCAGAACCGTACATGAAACCTCAGTTTCATACGGCTCCTCCACGGCCACAAACAAATATAAGGACTTGTTCGGTATTAACATTAATTATCTATTTGGGATAAATAGAATAAAGATAGATTGGAGAGAGAGTCCAAAATTAGACCGAGGTAATTCTGTTTGCTATAAAAAAGCGCTTTTGAATTAATCTCATTCTCTTAAAAAGAAATTTTCTTTGTTCAGTAATAATTTATTACTTCAATAATAAAATACTCATTTTTGTAAATAGAAATAAAAAGTTCGCCCCATCTTTTTTTTATTAGATTACGAAAAAGAAAGAATTAGCCACTAATTCATGGATTTTTGTAAGAATTGCATATGCATGGATACAGTAAAGAAAGAATAACTAAGTAAAGAAAGAATAACTAAAAAAATTGGATTATTCAGTTATTTTCCCATTCCATATATTGATATTGCATTCTGTTTCTTTTGTTCCTGTTCTTGTTTCTCAGAAGAGAGAGGGGGTACTCTGAAAAAGAGGATTAACTCGTTCTTGATAGTCGTTTCTTTAATCAGTGAATAGGAGCATACTCTAGATTGGAATCCTATAAGGAAGTACTGCTTTATCATTTCTACCAACTTAAAGCCCTTATTTTGATTCATTTTATGCGTAAATGCCTCTTTTGAGACTTTACATTATCTCTATTACTAATCTTTTGTGTATCTTGGTGTTCCTACTTGTCTACTCATTTTGATCGATCTCCCATATGGTAACACGTACGAGACTATAGTTGAAACTCCATACAGTTGATCCTTTGTACCCGCTTCAAGACATGAAGACTAATCAAACAACTTCAATCTTGGGGTAAACGGTTTACACTGCTTATGTTTACTTCCACTTTACTCTTGTACATAGGGAATGAGAATGAATTTTCTTACTGCGAATTTATAAGCTGTTTTTTTTTTCACTCATATGACTATCTAGTTTAACCCATTGACCTAAATCTGAATGATGAATAAAAAAAATAACTATATCTATTCAACACATTTAATCCATTTCCTAAAAATAAAGAAAAGTTCATGTTCTAACGAATCACACGTAGAGATATTGATAACACACATGGAGTTAATGGTATTTCATAACTAATGGATTGAGCAGCAGCTCGTAAACCACCTGAAAAAGAATATTTATTATTCGACCCATATCCTGACATAAGAAGTCCAATAGGAGCAATACTTGAAATGGCAATCCATAAGAAAACACCTATACTGAGATCGGCTAAAACAAGGTGATACTCAAAAGGAATTACTAAATAACTTAATAAAATAGATACGACCGCTATTGTTGGCCCGACACTGAACAAACGACTATCCCCTCTAGACGGTAGGAGGTCCTCCTTAAAAAGTAGCTTGGTACCATCCGCTAAAGCTTGAAGAATTCCTAACGGACCGGCATATTCAGGTCCAATACGTTGTTGTATCCCTGCAGATATTTCTCTCTCTAACCACACAATTACTAGTACACCTATTATGATTCCAAATATCAGGAAAAAAATAGGAACAAAGAGCCATATAAGTTCATAAACCTCTTTTAAGAATTCCGATCCAGAAAAAGAATTGATAGTTTGTACTTCTGTTATATCAATTATCATTTCAACGATCAACTTCTCCCATAATAATATCTATACTACCTAGTATTGTCATGATATCAGCCAATTTAATTCTTTTAACTAGCTGAGGCAAAATTTGCAAATTGATGAAACCCGGCGGGCGAATTTTCCATCTCCAGGGGAAAACACTTTGATCTCCTATAAGAAAAATGCCTAATTCCCCTTTTGGGGCTTCTACTCTGACGTAAAGTTCTTGTTTTGACAATTCAAAATTGGGTGAAGGTTTTTTACTAATGAATCTATATTCAAAATCATTCCATTCGGAATCTTTTGCTCTATCAAAGCGTCGAACTTCTAAATTTTCATAGGGTCCCCCCGGAATTCCTTCTAGAGCCTGTTGAATAATTTTTATGGATTCCGTCATTTCACCGATTCGTACTAAATAACGAGCTAATGAGTCTCCTTCTTTTTGCCATTGGATTTCCCAATCGAATTCATTGTAACACTCATATTGATCAACTTTCCGAAGATCCCATTGGATTCCGGAAGCTCGTAACATTGGTCCCGATAAGCCCCAATTTATTGCTTCCTCTCCCCCAATAATGCCCACTCCCTCAACTCTTTCCAAAAAAATGGGATTTCGCGTAATAAGTTTTTTATATTCGTCAACTCCTGTTAAAAAATAATCGCAAAAATCCAAACATTTATCTATCCAGCCATGAGGTAAATCAGCAGCTACTCCTCCGATACGGAAATAATTATGCATCATTCGCATACCTGTGGCAGCTTCAAATAGATCATATATTAATTCCCTCTCTCTGAAAATATAGAAAAAGGGAGTCTGTGCACCAATATCCGCCATAAAAGGACCAAGCCATAACAAATGAGAAGCTATACGACTCAGCTCTAGCATAATTACTCTGATATAGCTGGCTCTTTGAGGTACTTGAATATTTCCCAATTGTTCTGGTGCATTTACTGTTATTGCTTCTGTGAACATAGTAGCTAGATAATCCCAACGTGTTACATAAGGCAAATATTGTACAATTGCTCGGTTTTCCGCAATTTTTTCCATTCCTCTGTGTAAATAACCTAGTATGGGTTCACAGTCAATAACATCTTCACCATCAAGAGTAACGATCAGTCGAAGAACACCATGCATTGATGGGTGGTGAGGACCCATATTGACTATCATAAGATTTTTTCTTGTAGCCTGTACAGTCATATCTTTTTTCCCCAATTCATTATTCTATGAATTTTTCAAAACGAGGTTCGGTCAAAATCAGACAAAATATGAAAATCTAAAAAAAAAAATGGTTCAAACGAATCTTTGAATTAATGAGTTATTAGCTCTCGAATATTCAACTGACCAATTAATTTCTTATAACGTACTATATTTTTCTTTGACAAATACGCCAACAGGCGTTGACGTTTTCCCAGAATTATTAGTAAACCCCTCTGGGATAAAAAATCTTTTTTATGCAATTTAAAATGTGAAGTAATTTTCCGTATCTTTTTGGTGAAACTGAATACTTGAAATTCGACAGACCCCTTATTTTCTTTTTTTTCTTCTTGTTCTTGTGAAATAATTTTTTTTTTGACCATAAAAAAAAGTTCCATTTTTTTTTTTTTAATTTTACTGATCAGAAATAATAATGTTGGTCATTTTTTGGTAGACACAAAAATGGTTTCCTCTTACTCTTGTATATACGATACAAGTTCCATTTTTTTTTTTTTAATTTTACTGATCAGAAATAATAATGTTGGTCATTTTTTGGTAGACACAAAAATGGTTTCCTCTTACTCTTGTATATACGATACTATTTTTTCTATCCAAATCAAATTAATAAATAAATAATTAAAATTTGATTTGGATAGAAAGGTGTAATATATTTCTGCACTCACCAAAGGGAATGATTTCTTTGTATCGTATGTATTGTACCTAAGAAGATTTTGCCGATTCATTTCTAGATTTAGTTGATAAGCCATTAAATTCAGTATCATGTATCATAATATAACACAACATATATGTATATCTTTCGGCCTTCGTATATCAAATGTCTCGCTCACGCACTACACACTACACATGATTATATATATGACTATGACATAATATATTACGTAACATAATAACATAATATTAATAAATTATATTAAAATAAAATATCAAATTAAAATATTAAATTATATATATATATAAGAATTATATATATATATATAAGTTATTAAGTATATATATATATATAAGTTATTAAGTTATATATATATATATAAGTTATTAAGTATATATAAGTTTTAAGTATATATAAGTTATTTAGTTATTATAATATAATATAAATATATTATTTATATATATATATTATTATATATATATATTTTTTATATTTTTTAATCATATATTTTGATTAAGTATATATTTAAGTTAAAGTATATATTTACTATATTCACATTTACCATTATTTTATTTACATTTACCATTATTTTTTATTTTATTTTTTGTGTATTTTGTATTTAAATATATTATCAATTAATTCTGAAGTGTATTGTGGATACATCCGTATTCTTAACATACTGAAACGACTACCATTATTGGTATCAAACCAATACCGATTCATACAAGCTAAATCTTCTAATCGATAATTGGGCCAAAGAAATAATTTTAATTTAATTAATTTGTTTTTATTTGCATTTGTGTTAAAATGCTTGTCCTTTTTCAAAAACTGTCCACAGTTTCTTATGTTGTTTTCATTGAAAAATATTAGATTTCTATCTACATCTACAACATTCCTCTTCCAGGAATTGAAACAAATTAGGATTCTCAACTCTCTACGACGTCTAGTAGATAGAATATTTTCAGGAACCAATAAATCATAATTATTTTTATCTTCACTCACAAGCATAGTGCTATGTTGTGAAATGGATTTCTCAAAAGGACTCTCATCAAGAGATTTTTCTTTTATATATCTTTTATCAGTTTCAGTTTGTTGTTTACTCTTATTGATCAATGAAATACCTATAGTTTGATATATAATAAATTCTGCATTCCTTTTTTTAGGGTCTTTAGGGAGACGAACCGGTTCAATGCAAAATATTCCCTTTTTCATCAATTCAAAAAGAGATATATCTTTTTTAATCGACATTACATCTAGACACATCTCTCCTATTCGAATTGAGTATATAGCCCTTTTAGTCATATTTGTAAGTCTAAGTAGTAAACAATATACCTTGATATTGTCGAACATTCGTTGATTCCAATTACCATTCCATTTTAATTGAGAAACTAAAAATTTTTTCAGGACTAAATCTAGTTCTGCTTCCTTCTTACTCTTGAATTTTTTTTTCTTTCCACTGGTTGATTCTGTGTCATTTTTTTCAACATCTTCTTTTTTCTTTTGTTTTTGTGTATCTTGTTGTATATCTAATCCAAAATCTCTTTGATTTTGTTTTTTTTCTTGTTGGTTCCGATTTTCTAATTCAAAATATTCTTTTTTAAAATATTCTTCTTTATTAGATCGTAGATTAAGATTCCTTTTTTGATTAAGATCCCTTTTTTGATTAAGATCCCTTTTTTGATTAAGATCCCTTTTTTGATTAAGATCCCCTTTTTGATTAAGATCCCTTTTTTGATTAAGATCCCTTTTTTGATTAAGATCCCTTTTTTGATTAAGATCCCTTTTTTGATTAAGATCCCCTTTTTGATTAAGATCCCCTTTTTGATTAAGATCCCCTTTTTGATTTCCGTTGATGTTCTCATTTTGACTAATATTCTTATCTCCATGAATGTTTAAAAAAAGAAATTGAATTGGTATAATCCATGGTTTAAGCTTATATGCATCATAAAGTAGTCCAAATTCTGAGAAGAACCAAGATTCCAGATTTGATATAGGGCGATATCGCCTTTTTTTATTCATTCCCATCCAATCAAAAAGTTTTTCTCTTTTATTATTATTAAATAGTTTTGTTTTTTCATAAATCTTCAGAGGATAAATATTTTTGTTATAAATTTTTTGATAATTATTAATTCCAGCTTTAGTATTTTTATTAATCTTGGTACCAATATGCATATTCGTCCAGGCATCAATATCGCTATTTATTTTAGTCCAGGCCTCAATATCAATATCGATATCGATATCGATATTTTTTCTAAAACAAAACCGGGGAATTCTACAATCAAAGTATTTTCTATCTAGATTTTTTTCTCTAGATTCTTTTCCTAGATAATCACTAATATCTATATCTAATAGTACATAAAATGATTCGGGTTTCTGTGTATTGAAATTATATGTATATGGAATTTTTTTGTCTCTGTTTACTTGTGATGGCGATGCATAAATATATGCGTCCCCTCCATTCTCATAATTCACATATTTATGTGCTAGAAGATCATATTTGTAGTTTTTTTTTAATTTTTCTTTTTGTCCTGTCGAGTCTATTTTTTGTTTCACGTAATGAATTAATTTTTTTTTTTTATATGAATCAAATATTACTGAGTTTTTTTTTTGAGTTGTACGACGTTTATTGACTCTATTTCTCCATTTTTGTGGTACTAATCGAGACCATTGAGATTGAGATAAATTGTATTGATAATGATTCTTTAACCAGTTTTTCCATTTATTCATTCCAGATTTATAAGCTTTCTTATGCTTTGGTTTGGAATCAAATAGGCCTCGTGTCCCACAAAAATCTTTGATTCTATCTCTATCTTTAAGAAAAAGATGGATTCCTTGATATTGAAGTACAGATTTCAAATAATCTTTGTTATTAACTTGAACTTGTAATAATGTATAAAATACATATGCTTGTGACAAAAAGGATAAGTCATAATAAATGTTTGAATTCTTATTTGAATTCTTATTATTATTATTAGAAATCGACTTTTTCATTGTCGAAATACAATGAATTGCATTTTTTTTATTTGTTTGATCAATCTCTTTTTGATTTGTTTCTTCACCGTAGTAAAAGAATTTATTGATTATTTTTTTTGTTGATTCAAGAAAAAGTTGTGCATTGGTCCTAAGAATGTTAATGGTACATAGAAGGATACCGCTGTATATTTTTTCAATGAAATATTTGAGAAAGTAGTATAATTTACGTATTAATCGGGTACTCTTTCTTTTGAATATTTGCCAAATATTATGTTTTTGCAATTCTGCATTTTTATCAGCAGAATTTGTCTTGTTAGGGCTAATACTTATATCTGGAGTTAGCATTATTTTTTTCTTGTCTTTTGTGATTTGTTCTATTTGATTCCTGATTGTGGTTGTCCTATCAGTAAGACCTTTTATTTTTTTTTCTATAAGTGAACGTTTTGTCCAATTCGTGGATCGAATTCGAATGGTTGATTCGTCGGTAATCTTATTACTGATTATAGAATCTTTTCCATTTTCGTCCGATTCACCTATTTTTACTTTTCCAAATCCAAATAAAAAAATTGGGTTTCTTTTTTCAAGTTCTTTCATTATTCGTTTTATAACTAGAACTTTTTCGTGAACCCTTTTTTTTTTTTCTTTTGAAATCCTTAAAAACCATTTTATCATTTTTTTAGAAACTCTTACAACTATAGAAAGAGAAATTGTTTTTTCCACTTTTCTCATTTTGTTTTCTAACTCTTTAAAAATAGGTTCAAAAAAAGAAGGTTGTTTTCGAGGAGAACCGAAAGGGAGTTCCGCTTCTCTTCCCCAGACTGTTAAAAAAGAAAAATGGTCCTTTTTCTTTTTCCCCCCTTTTTTCATTGTATCCCTATGATGGGATCGTACTTTAAATTTTCGCCAAGGTTTCAGACGGAAAGGAAATAGAATTTTTATCTGAATACCATCCTTTAACCAATTTTGTGGAAATTCTGTTTCTGATAATGGAACACCATTATAGGTGCATTTAACATGCATTTCTCTATCCCAATCTCTCAAATCCTCGTACCACTCGGGGAATTGGAATAATAACATACGGCCGACATTTTTAGCTATTATCAACGAAGGCAGTATAATGTATTTTCTAAGAATCGATTGGGTTACTAACATCGAACCTCTTATTACTTGAGCAAATATAATGCTATCCCAAGATTCTGATATTGCTATACGTTCTTTTTCCTCTCTTTCTTTCTCTTTTTCTTTCTTGTTTTTCTTCTCCTCCTTAGAATCAGAATCAATAATTTGAAATTCCGATTCTCTATCCACCCAATCCCTAAAAATGAGATTCATCATTTCGGAGATGTAAAAAGAGAGAAAAAATGTTTTGTCTATTTGATCCAAAAAAAGTGGCGAATGCGCATTTGTTTGAAACATTTCCCAAGTAACTGTTTTACGTCTTTGAGCACGCATGGATCCTTTGATTAGATCCCGACGAAAATCCGATTGTTGTGAGTAACGTATCAAAGCCATCTCTTCTGGTTCATTATTATCATTATCATTATCATTATCATTATCATTATCATTATCATTATCACTAGTAGTATCACTAATAATATCGATAATTCCTTCCTTATCATTATCACTAGTAGTATCACTAATAATATCGATAATTCCTTCCTTATCATTATCATTATCATTATCACTAGTAGTATCACTAATAATATCGATAATTCCTTCCTTATCATTATCATTATCATTATCACTAGTAGTATCACTAATAATATCGATAATTCCTTCCTTATCATTATCATTATCATTATCACTAGTAGTATCACTAATAATATCGATAATTCCTTCCTTATCATTATCACTAGTAGTATCACTAATAATATCGATAATTCCTTCCTTATCATTATCACTAGTAGTATCACTAATAATATCGATAATTCCTTCCTTATCATTATCACTAGTAGTATCACTAATAATATCGATAATTCCTTCCTTATCATTATCACTAGTAGTATCACTAATAATATCGATAATTCCTTCCTTATCAGTATAAATTACAACACGTTTGGCTTTTCTTGAACGAATTTCATGCTCTGCCTTTGATTCTTCTTCATTTTCGTCCTCTTGTGCTTCTAAATCGTCGGTCAATTTGTATGACCATCGAGGAACCTCTTTTCTGATTTTTTCTATTTCAGGTTCAGGTTCAGGAACAAAAAATTGATTATTTTTATTTCTAATTGTTTGATCATTGTGATCAGTTGTAACTACATCGAATATCAATTGCAAACATTTTGCTTGGTTTTCTGAATCAATTCTTTTTTCTTCTGCTTTTTTTGAGTCATTAGGAAGTAGGCCGTGAATTTTATTTATCCAGACTATTTCT